ATTTGTTAATTTCCCAGCTTAGTATCATATAGGAATAGGCCTATTTCGTCTACTTTCGTCCTTTTATTATTATTTTTTAGTTTGTTTTTTAATAGCAATTTCTATAAGAGATTTTGATTTTAGAATAGAATGGTGATTAGAATGAGTGATTGATGAATCTAACAGACAAATCAAAAAATGCTATTCATATGGGATCAGAAAGGGCGGAAAGATCCTTCCGATCTAGTCATACCATTCAATTATATTGACAATTTTCAAAAACTGTTCATACTAAGTATGATGGCAGTCGGGCAAGTATGCCCTCATCGTCTAGTGGTTCAGGACATCTCTCTTTCAAGGAGGCAGCGGGGATTCGACTTCCCCTGGGGGTAGGGTACTACGAAAGGACGTTCACCGTGGATTATAAAGAAGCCTAGACTTGATTCTTCCTGGGTCGATGCCCGAGCGGTTAATGGGGACGGACTGTAAATTCGTTGGCAATATGTCTACGCTGGTTCAAATCCAGCTCGGCCCAATAATTCGCCGATCCACCCATGAAATGATATAATCCCTTTGGTTTTCCCGAAATGCCCGATACGAAAGAATCAAAGTCCAATTATCTGATATATCCCTACCGCTATTTATTTATTTGATTTGTTCCATTTATTTGTTCCCATAAATTAGGATCTTGCTAATAATGATCTATATTCCTATCAAGATCATTAAATAGAAAGTAGAAAGAAATAGAAAGTATAAAGTCTAATGAAAAGAAAAAAGTAACGCAAAAAAAAAAGACTCTTTTTTTTTTCTTTGTGGACATTGAAAAACGAATTACCAATCGATGATTTGGCAATAACGAACGGATTACTAGTAATCCGTGCTGCTCCCACTAACGTGTATATCCGTGTGGATATCAATATCTCGCTCACGTCTCCGTTCCAACACGTCGATTTTTATCTAAAGAGAAATGCAATGTTTTGAATGAAATCATAAGAATATGTATTCGGTACTTTTTACTTGCCCGGGATTGTAGTTCAATTGGTCAGAGCACCGCCCTGTCAAGGCGGAAGCTGCGGGTTCGAGCCCCGTCAGTCCCGATGGAGCCAAATCCAATAAAAAAAGACATCAATATATCGCGCCCTTTTCTGTTAAACTGGGTGAAAATACAAAGGTAGAATTTCATGCCTAATGCTATCCTTTTCTCTTTTTTTTTTTTCAAGAAAATTATATCATAAAAAAACAAAAAAGGAGTTTCGAACTTAACCCCTTCCTTTTTCTATTTCGTTTCGATTGTTTGTTTGGGTTATTTCGAAACCGTTTGGAAACAAGGGAAGTGGAAGCGGTTAGTTGGTTGTACAAGTAAGGCGGTCGATTCTAGAAAAGACAGAATGTAAAAGAATGATAAATAAAAAAAAGTATTACTATTCAAGTAAAGGAATTCTTTTGATTGAATTCGGGATTCAAGTTTGTATTCGGTGTGGGATAAAGGATCTTCCTATGTTATACTATTGAATTCTCGACGATGAATCGACTTGACAGTCAGATATTGTTATTCATGATATTGATCCCATTCGCTATCATCGAAATGTAATTCATCCCATTGAATTTACAAGCGAAAGGGTTATCATCTCTATGGGATTAAATCCCGACTTATTGTGAAGTAAAAAAACCAAACGATGAGATTATGGAAGTAAATATTCTCGCATTTATTGCTACTACACTGTTCGTTCTAGTTCCTACTGCCTTTTTGCTTATAATATACGTAAAAACGGTCAGTCAAAGTGATTAATTTGAATGAAACTTGACTTCTTAGTTCTTATCAATGATTTAAGAAAAAAAATTCCAATTTCACGTCTTAGTCTTAAATGAAATAAACGTACTAGAATCAGCAGTAGCCTACGAGATCCGATAGTATGGTAGAAAGATTCATATATGAGTCTTTCTACCATACTATTTCTTTTTATTATTGTAATGTAGAAAGATAGAAACTGAGTAGAGATCAATCTACAATATGGATATGTATCTTCATACATGTTAATATGGCTTAAATATATGTAATGTACATAGTATCTCAATTCTATTTCTTTGCTTCATCTTTTTGTATTTTATTTTTGTTCATTCCAACCAATCTTAAATAATTGAAGGGAGGCTCTTACAATTTTCTAATTTCTTGATTTCTGATTAGTTTCAATATGAATCCCGGTATCCATTAGAATCAAATCAATGAAAGAAAAACAAACTTGGGCGTATATTACTAAAAGACTAAAAGAAAGCAAGTTAATAAAAGAAAATGAAATAGGAAAGAAATAAAGTAATCTTTTTTTAGCATTCCGGAGAAGTAATTGATTGGGGGGTTTTCAGATGATCCAAGGAGTTCTATGGTCCCTTCTTCAGATTTCAAAAGAGGTACCCCAGCGATTTGCAACCCTTGAGCCATGATATGAAAGGAGTCAATAAAGCATAGCCTAAATGAAATTTCGAAAATAATCAAACAAGTGGTAAGTGCAAAATATGTGACTTGACCTAGGCACAATCTTATTATTTTTAAATATTAAATCGTGAACCTCTTTCTTTTCTGTTTGAACAGTAAAAAGGCCAATAAAGAAAAAAGGAAAAGGGAGTCCGGGTTTCCGCGTTCTTCCTCATTGTCCATATATAACTCCGGGAAGGGCCGGTTCAGAAAAACAAAATAGAAATTTTAGGAAGACTTCGATTGGAATAAAATTCCTATTATTTATATCCCCTTTCCTTTCAAAATAGGAATAGGGGAATTTGTGAAATATCCGTTTGATTTGGATTCTGAAAGAGTATTATTCATATAGATTATGAATTGTATTCTATTCATAATAGAATCAAATACAATTACCTCGCTAGACTCCGCAAGACAATAGAATTCCGAAATGAGGATATTTTGATTAATTCAATTTCGAAATTGAATTAAATTATTGAATTAAATCTATTAAATATTAAGTTAATTATTATATTAATTTCATTATTTAATAATGAATATAATGAAATTAATATAATTAAAAAGGCTTTGCAGAACGATCTAGAAAAAAAGTGATACTCTTTGATTTCCCAACTCAATTATTAGTATCTCTAAAGTCCACTTCTTCCCCATACTACGAGCGAAAGGGAAAATGTAAAGACTACCATTAAAGCAGCCCAAGCGAGACTTACTATATCCATGTGAATTATGCCCCTATCTCTATGAATATGAAGAAATTATTCTATTATTGTTTCCTAATAATAGTGGAATCACTGGCGCAGAGTCAAAAAGGGATTCTGAACCAACCCCCTTGATGAAAGACTCCAATAAATATGAAACGCTTCAATAAATCCACTTAGAACAAGTTCATATATGATTTCTAGTCGAATCGGTAAAACGAAACAAAATACACAGCTGCACTTTTATTTGGAAGTATCAAAGAGAATGTGACCTAATATGTAGTAATAATAAGACCTTTTCGTTTTTTTGTTGCCCTTGATTATTATTAAGTATCATCATCATTAGCCAATTATCCATCCAATCAAATATTGATTGAATGCCCGTATGCTCAGAGACTCTCATGCGTCTGTATACTATATATACTGTCTACAAAGTATCTCCTGACCCTTGCATACCTATTAATTCATTAATTCAATTCCCCCCCGGGCTATTCAATTTAATTCAAGACCCGGTCAGTAGACCCCACATTAGCAGTGGAAATAAATCGGTGACTCTTGATTTGATATGATAGCACCTCCACGACTCGAATCTTTCCGTGAATTCTAAATGCAAGGATTGACAGCACTTTAAAGAGCAGAAACCCCAGCTATTTAGAATAGTGTCAAGAGTCGCGTCGCATCCTTTGCTGCAAAAGATTCGGCGAGTTATACCAGCCAAGCAGAATAAGGGATTTCGAGTCTTATCGTTTGTTGATCAGGCGACACCCAGATTTGAACTGGGGAAAAAGGATTTGCAGTCCCCCGCCTTACCGCTCGGCCATGTCGCCAAAACGATCCAAAATATATGAAAAAATTTCCCTTTTGCTTGTTTTGTGGGGGGTACTCAATGCCTTTTTTTTGTACTTCCCTCTGAAATCTCGTTTTTATTAATTCCTTGCCTAAAAAAAATCTGCCCTTTTTTTGAGGGTCCCCATTTCTTCAATTGCTTTTAGAGTATCTCAAAGCACACAATATCTTAATCCCTCTTTTTTCTCTTTCTTTTTTTTCTATTTAAAAAAAAAAAATGTGTATTTTCAGTCACAAAAGCGAAAATTCAGGACAATTTTGAACCATTAACTAGTGACTGTAAATTCATGATCTATTCTTGGATTTAAATTGGAAAGCTTGTTTACTAATGAAAAATCATAGAAGAAAATCAAAATTGATACCCACCCAATCGGTATTGTTTTTTTCTCTAAAAAACCTTCTCAATTTCAATTATAACAGCAATTATGAGTATATGTAAACCCCAAACATAAATAGTTTCGCGGCAAGCTTCTAGCTTATTGGTTATCTTATCTGTGGATGATGCCTCTCTATAGGGAATTTGCCAAAAATTGTCGTACTGCAATTTATATTTTATCTTCAATTGAAATTTTGATAGAGCCCAACACGCGCTGTCACGAATCGAACTATGCAATAAACGGGGGTGATGAATCTATAGATAGCTATATGGGCAGGGTTTACTAAATACAAGCCTTCTTACGCACTTCAATCCTATTCGAAAAATTTTACTAAAAAAAGAAAATAAGGGGTTCTCCGCAATCTGAACACTGGAATCCACAAAAAAGTTAAGTGCTAAAAAAATGAACTTTATGTTGTTATATTGCGTCTGATTCTTATGTCTTTATCTCAGTGAATATATCAAATCACAACTTTTATTTATTTTTGTTTTTATGGTATCCAAGCGGATTGGAATCTGGAATATCATAATAATGGTATAAATTGAATTTTTTTCTTCTATACAAAACTCCGTAAGTCTAAGTGGAATTTATCGCTTCCTTTCCTTTTGTATATGTCTCTTGGAAATTCCA